ATACGAAAGAGTCAAAATCAAAAATCCGAAAGCTCTTTTTTGTGGTCATAATGCCCAAATTTCAAGTCAGCTCAGTTGCTCGTTCCAGGCCTCTTGAATCTTCTATTTACCTATTTCTTTGATTTGTTTTTTTTTGTGTAATGCAGCTTTACTCTTGTTTTCTTTATTAATGATAGGAATTCTCTTGTTAAGACCCTATGAATCGATGGAAACCCCAGATTCATACTCGAACCGCGATGATTCAATAAAACTTCAAACGAAATCCAAAGATTCCCTGAGTAAGAACCATTGGATCATCACTTATTGAATGATAGATATAATGACGAAAAATCCAAAGAAAGTTTTTTACTTGGATCAAAATAAAACAGGGGGGTTTAAAAAGAAAAGAAAAAGATTTCGATTTATAACTCTTTGGAAATTTTTTTGGAATCCGGTCACGGGGTGTGAATATTAAGTAGGAATCATAGTGAATATATATATTTTTTGGATCTATTTCATCTATTCCGTGCTCCAGATACGAGAATGAATATCCGACGAGGTAAAACCATCTATATCAAGATGACAGACCCACTCTCTGTACTATCAATAAGATCCATTATAACAAGTCACACACTCATATTCCGGAAATACAGAAAGAAATTCCACGATCGAACTACCAATAACAAAAAAATAGAATGAGATCAAAATCCAAAACCGAAATGCTTTATTTTGTATTGAAAAAGCTAAGAATTCGCGGTTATTGTGAATCTAATTCATTGAAATTCCGTCCAATAAAACGGAAGAATTATAAATTTCCAAAATAATAGATAAGAATACCGCAAATAGAGCCATTGCAAGACCCATCAAAGGGGTAGTTCCCCACCCAGGAGCTACTTTACCATATTCTGAATTTAATGGTTTCAATAACCCCCCTAAACCTGTTTTTTTTGGTCTAGCTCTAGAACTCTCCTCAGCAGTTTGTGTAGCCATACATCCTATTTTGTATTAATTGAGATCTGTTGACTTTGTATACCATTCCGTTGTAAATAAACGCTTTTTCCGAGATCCATTTTTTTGTTCTTGAAATTATCTAATAATGGAAACAGCAACCCTAGTCGCCATCTCTATATCTGGTTTACTTGTAAGTTTTACGGGGTATGCCTTATATACTGCTTTTGGGCAACCCTCTCAACAATTAAGAGATCCGTTCGAGGAACACGGGGACTAGTTGAAGTAATGAGCCTCCCAATGCTGGGAGGCTCTTCAATTGATATAATCAAAAATCATTTCGTCTTTTTAGTTTGAATTTTAGGCGGTTCTCGAAAAAAGATAGCGAAAAAAATGATCCCTAGAGTGGAGACTAAGAGGAATGTATAAACCAATGCTTCCATAAATTCGATCGTGCTTTACTTACAATTATAACTTCCGTACCTATTTATTTGAGATTATCTCTCCGATAAAGAAAAAGAAAGGGTCAAAGAAAAGGCGAAGAAGATTTTTCGGTTAACCTATGTGAAATCAACAAAATAAAGAAAAAAAAAATAACATAGAAATGCAATCCTGTATCAGACTGCTTGTCTTCTTGTAGTTGGATCTCCAAGTTTTTGGAATGCTCCAAATTCCACTTGCGTATCCAAATCCGGGTCAATACCAGCAAAAACATCTCTGAAGAGGGTTCTAGCACCGTGCCAAATGTGCCCGAAGAAGAAGAGCAGAGCAAACGAAGCATGCCCAAAAGTAAACCAGCCTCTCGGACTGCTACGAAAAACACCATCCGATTTCAAAGTAGCGCGATCTAATTCAAAAATTTCACCTAATTGAGCGCGTCTAGCATATTTTTTAACAGTAGCAGGGTCACTATAACTGACTCCATTGAGTTCGCCACCATAGAACTCGATGGTTACACCTACTTGTTCCACACTATACTTCGATTCTGCCCTTCTAAAAGGAACGTCGGCTCTAACAATTCCGTCTCCGTCTACCAAAACAACCGGAAATGTTTCAAAAAAAGTAGGCATACGACGTACAAAAAGTTCACGCCCCTCTTTATCTCTAAAGATAGGATGTCCTAACCACCCAACGGCTATTCCATCCCCGCTGTCCATTGAACCCGCTCTGAATAATCCCCCTTTTGCAGGATTATTCCCGATGTAATCATAAAAAGCCAATTTTTCAGGAATTTTAGACCACGCTTCTGATAAGCTTTGATTTTTGGCTAGCCCCGCGCCAACTCTTCGATATATTTCTTGCTGGAAGTATCCCTGATCCCATTGATAACGGGTGGGACCAAACAATTCAATAGGGGTAGTTGCTGAACCATACCACATAGTTCCAGCAACAACAAAAGCTGCAAAAAAGACAGCAGCAATACTACTGGAAAGGACGGTTTCAATATTGCCCATACGCAATCCCTTGTAGAGACGTTGGGGCGGACGGACACTAAGATGAAATAGACCCGCCAATATACCTAAAGTCCCCGCTGCAATATGATGAGAGGCTATTCCTCCTGGAACAAAAGGATCAAAACCTTCTACGCCCCATGCTGGATTTACAGGTTGTACCTCTCCAGTTAGTCCATAAGGATCGGACACCCAGATTCCAGGACCATACAACCCTGTTACATGAAATGCGCCAAAACCAAAGCAAGCTAGCCCTGAAAGAAATAAATGAATTCCAAAGATCTTGGGCAAATCTAAAGAAGGTTTTCCTGTGCGTTCATCAGAAAATATTGCTAAATCCCAATACACCCAATGCCAGATAGCTGCCAAGAAGCACAAGCCAGAAAACAGAATATGTGAGCCGGCCACACCTTCGTAACTCCAAATACCCGGATTCGTTACAGTTCCCCCTGTGATACTCCAACCACCCCATGAATTAGTTATTCCTAAACGAGTCATGAAGGGTATAACGAACATACCTTGTCTCCACATTGGATCAAGAACGGGGTCAGAGGGATCAAAAACGGCTAATTCATATAAAGCCATCGAACCGGCCCAACCAGCAACCAAAGCTGTATGCATTATATGGACAGCCAGCAAACGGCCAGGATCATTCAATACGACGGTATGCACACGATACCAAGGCAAACCCATGTAAATACCCCTTTATCAACGAAAAATAGACACTATGTAACTTTATTGCATTGGAAAAACGATGCTCTGGACCTCCCCTTTTCGGTGGATTCTCTCGGAGAAAGGATTAATAGTTGTTATATTCTTGTTTTTTTAGTAAAAACGTAACAATTCGGTTCGTAGGAACAATGAGAAGCAGATCTATTCTATATCCGATAAGTACCAATACGCAATGGGGGTGGATCCCATTTTCTATGAACGAATACATATAGTTGTTAATCATTCAAAAGACCTATCGTAATAATTTTTCCATAAAAATAAAAGACACTATGATTAAGACAATCAAGGCATTCTGACGCTTCCACACCAAGCCGGCCGCGGGTTGATTACACATGAGAGAGCCCGACCCGCCTAAGGCCGATAACAAAACATTTACTCTAACTTCTTTAACTTCTTTTAGGGTCGCGGTTTTCTTGCTCGCTTTTTATTTTTATGCCGATTGGTATGCCTAAAATCCCTTTCCTGCTTGACGGAGACGAAGAAGATGAAGAGGAAGACGACGCGACTTGGGTTGACCTGTATAACGTACTTTATCGAACCAGATCCATCTTTTTAGGCGACGCAATTCACTTCGAGGTCGCGAATCACATTGCTGGGCTGATGATATTTCTCACCATACAGGATGCGACTCAAAATCTTTATTTCTTTATAAACTCTCCCGGCGGGCTGGCAGTAGCCGGATTACTCATTTATGATACTATGCAATACGTAACACCTCCTGTGTATACACTAGGCCTGGGGGTACTCGCCTCAATGGCATCCTTTCTACTGGTCGGCGGAGAAACGTCCAAACGCCTAATGGGCCCTAACGGTAGGGTAATGATACATCAGCCCGAGTCCGATTATACTCACAAAGACCAATCGCTAGAGGTACAACTGGACTCAGGGGAAGTAGAAGACATTCGCAAAATGGTCATAAGGGTTTATCTAGAAAGAACAAGGCTACCCCGGGAGGTTCTAAACGACCATTTGGAAAGAAATTATTTTATGACAGCAACCGAAGCCAAATATTATGGAATTGTTGATGATATAGGGATTCAAAATCTTCTTGCTCGTCTACGGGCTGAAAGTGCTAGTCAGGACAATTCTCTCGACCCCGACGCACCGGATGAAAGTGCTAGTCAGGACAATTCGCTCGACCCCGACGCACCGGATGAAACCAGACCCCCAAAATTGCGATAAGTTTGCCTTTCGTTTTCCCTTTAAAATGACTACGAAAAAAAAAAAAGGAAAAAAAGGCGATGTCAACGCATCTGGGAAGAAACACTTGCTCCTTCTTTATTGTAGTGTATATCTTTATTGTAATGTATAAATTGTAATCCATAGGGGCTCGGATGTATATGGAAGCAGTTACGATAAGAAAGAACCACTTGGGTTTGTACACGGAATTCCTAATTCCAATTGAAATGTACACGGATTCGTTAGATAATGGTGTCCCCTAAACGAAAAAACAGCCCTTTCCAAACGAGCATTCTCCCAAAACATCCATTTTAATTTAAATTCTTTTTTACGAGATGTTTTGATTGCACGTCCCTTACCTTCTCCTAATCACAACCGCGGAGTTTCATAATGTCGACGGTTGTTCCTAATTGTTCCTAAGCAGACCGGGTTTGGATTGATCTAAACCCACCCACTCATTATGGATACGATTCAAGATGCCAACTATTAAACAACTTATTAGAAACACAAGACAGCCAATCAGAAATGTCACGAAATCGCCCGCCCTGCGGGGATGTCCTCAGCGCCGAGGAACATGTACTAGGGTGTATGTGCGACTCGTTCAGATCCTCGCTCGGACAAAATAAAGGAAACTCATTTTCAAGTCTCAATGTCAGTACCTGTGAATGGGATAAAATGGAAGCAAGGGCCGTTCACTAAAAAAGACATAAAAAAAAGATATATTCTAGCGTGTTGGAATTTATGGTTTCCATTGGTGCAAATCCAATCATTTCAATTTTGAATTGAAGATGAAAAAATTCCCCATTGGTAACAAATGGTTATCCATTAAGCGGGGGAAATGCCATTTTCAAAGCAGAAATCTCATGCCTCTACTTTGGAAAAATTGGAAAAAACGGACTAAAAGGGTCAGCGACTCAGCTAATCTTCATAATTCAATATCGTTACTGTATAGGTAGGTCTCGTTGTGAAAGACCTATGACTAGATAATTCATGGGTAGAGCCAGAGAATGTGAACTGTACACGTTCCCAATGGCATTGATTAAATGAAGTAAGGGGCTCCGGTGTATAGAGAGGACCTCACCGTTTAAGACGTAACCATAGAAACGAAGGAACCCACCATTTCTTTATTCATTTCTATTGAGTATTTTTTTATCTTTTATGTTTTTTAATACCGAGTATCAATACAATTTCTTATTTCGAGGTGAAATGCCGATAAAAAAAAAAAGAAAAATCGTGGTCGGGAAGGTTATAGTAGCCAAAGCCGTTGGAATTTTTGTTTTATACGTTGGAAGAATCCGTTTTGTTATTAAGAAACTAGGAAAGAGGAAAAGAATAACTGAAAGAAAAGAAATTGATTAGTTATTCATTAAAGTTTCATTTATTCAATGACCAGAATTAGACGGGGATATATAGCTCGTAGACGTAGAACAAAAACGCGTTTCTTTGCATCAAGCTGGCGGGGGGCTCGTGGAAACCTGACTCGAGCAATCATTCAACAGAGAATAAGAGCTTGGTTTTCGTCTCATCGAGATAGAACTAGACAAAAGAGAGATTTTCGTCGTTTGTGGATCACTCGAATAAATGCAGCAATTCGCGAGAATGGGAGATCCTCTATTTATAGTAAATTAATACACAATCTGTACAAGAGGCAGTTGTTTCTTAATCGTAAAATGCTTGCCCAACTAGCTATATTAAATAGGAATTGTCTTTATATGATTTCCAATCAGATCCTAAAAGAAGTAGATTGGCAAGAATCCGCTACAATATTGGAAATCTAGTGCGCTGGAGAATGAACTCCGGGAAGGTAGAGTAGAAATTAATAGGATAAGGAGAATATGATAAAAAAGAGAATATGATAAAGCCGCTCAAAATAAAATCAGTAAAGACGTCCAATATCCAATAAAAAAAGATTTCTTGTTCCCACATTCTTGTTTTTTCTTACAATACAACAATCTAAGCAAGATTGGATTCTCGAATTTTTCAAACAAACTCTCAACTAATTCAATCGAGGAGTAAGCTTTTTTTTTTATTTATTTCTGGTTCTAAGACCAACAGTTCGGGCGGTCGACTGGCTTCTTTTAAACCGTTGCGCCTTCGGACGAAAAGGTAATAAAGATAAAATACGAGCTTGTTTTATAGCAATAGTAATTAATCTTTGTTGTTTTAAAGTCAATCTATTTACCCGTCTCGATAAAATTTTTCCTTGTTGACTAATAAATCGACTAATTAAACTGATGTTTCTATAATCAATTCGATCCCCCGATTGGATCGGGGGCAAACGCCTACGAAAAGATCGCTTAGATTTAAGAAAGAGTCGCTTGGATTTATCCATGGTTTGTTTAGTCCTTATCCTGAAAATACTAGTTGAATCTGATCCAAAAAAAATGAGAATGACAAAAGGAAAGGGTTTCGTTTTTTCTTTTTTCTATTCTAGAAAAGTTATTAGAGATTTAAGCCATATCATAGATTCTAGAAATCCTGTTCCCTATAACAATTAAGAATACGGTGTGTCCCTTTTCATGTTCCTTGTAAAAAAAAGACAGACACTTGACTCTTGATTCGATCTATTTCTTTATCTCCCCGTGAATTGTCTGTTTGTAACAATAGGGACAGAATTTTTTCAATTCCAATTGACCAGGCGTATTGTGTCGATTCTTTTCAGTAATATATCTGGAAATACCCGTTGATTCCTTAGTAACACCCCCTCGAACACAATTGGTACATTCCAAGATAACCGTTACACGGGCATCTTTACCCCTGGCCATAACATAAACCCCCTTTGAGTTTTTGATTTAACCAACCCCTCTTTTTTCCGATCTAAAGGTAAAAAAAAGGAAGGAAAAAAAGAAATAGAAGTTGCTCTAACTAGAAATTTGCAAAGATTTCGTTGCAATCACAACAAAATATAGTAAATAGTAAGTAATATTCAATTAAATAAATAAAAATAATCTAAATTAATATACATAGAAATTAATATACATAGAAAAAAGTAAAATAACGATTTCTAACTCTCTTTCATTTAGTTCTATTTACAATAGAATTCTATTCGAAGATAGTCTTATTTCATTTCAATATCTTGTATGATATTCTTGTTTTAGACAAATTTGCGCTCTCACGATATTTTTTATCAATTGAATTGGATGCGTAAACCAAATTTTGCCGGGGTTGAATCTACGTTTTTATTTCTCTTTCCTCCTTTACTTTATTGTACTTAATCGGATCGAATTCTATTTTAGATACAAGAAAAGAGGGGGAGGGCTTAGTAAAAGATCTTTTGATTCTATCTCTAATCTTCTTCACCACCTCCCACGTCAATAGTTAATAACTAGGAAAAAAAGGGGAATGTCAAGGCATCCGGGAAGAAACGATTGATCTCTATCAATAGACCCGCTAAAGCCCCGAACCAGAGAGCACTTAGTACCGGTGCGACGGAAAGATATGTTTTTAGATCTCGCATTGAAAATCCTCCTTCTTTATTGTAATGTATAATTGTAATCCATAGGGGCTCGGATGTATATGGAAGCAGTTACGATAAGAAAGAACCACTTGGGTTTGTACACGGAATTCCTAATTCCAATTGAAATGTACACGGATTCGTTAGATAATGGTGTCCCCTTTCTTAAAACCGAAAAAACAGCCCTTTCCAAACGAGTATTCCCCCAAAACATTCATTTTGAGTTCTTTTTTACGATTCATCTAATATATATTATATATAATAATATATAAGTCTTCGAATAACTAATCACTAATAATATATATATTAGATATATAAGCCTTCTATTATTAGATGGTTGTTATATGAGACCAAAAAAAGAAATGGCAAGATAACTTGTATATCAATGGATATGGCTAAGGATAAAAAATAAGGATTTGGAAAACAAGACAGGAATTCTCTACAATGACACAGCCGACCAATTGAAAGGGATGTAGCGCAGCTTGGTAGCGCGTTTGTTTTGGGTACAAAATGTCACGGGTTCAAATCCTGTCATCCCTACCTATTACTTCTCCTCTGAGCAGTAACGATTGAAATTGATTCAAATCATGCATACAGAATCGTTTTTTAGTCTAGGTATATATAAGATATGTATGCTATATGATAGCATACAAGAGGTATTGGGATTACAAAACAAAAGATTCGTCCTTACATACAGCCTTAGCTATTGGGATTAGAAAGCGCTCTTAGTTCAGTTCGGTAGAACGCGGGTCTCCAAAACCCGATGTCGTAGGTTCAAATCCTACAGAGCGTGATTCGGGTCTTGGTTAGGTTAAGACGAGACACTATTTGAACTCCTCTTTTCTTTAATTCACAGGAGGTCAATCCAAAAAAGATGTTAATTAATTAATCAAAGGTCCAGCTGATCGCCACGCCTGTATTGTAAATATGCAGTTACAAATAATCCAGCTAAAGTAATAGGAATTAGACCTAAGACAATTCCAAATAGAAAAACTTCAATCATTTGAATTTGTTTGAAAGGAAAAAGGAGAGGTAATATCTATCCCTAAATAGTAATCCGCATTGCCCATGAATCTCAACGAGCACTAATTGGAAATTGACGCGGTAAGGAACCATAGAATACCACCAAAAGATTTCCTTTTATGAGCTCTATTCAGTCAATTAATTTCAAATAAGTCGTATCTTGGTCAGACCAATAAATAAAACTGAGGTTATAGTTAAAGCCGCTAGTAGAAAACCGAAAAAACTAGTTATAGTAAGCATAAGGATCCAGGGGCTAAATGAAATATGTTCTTTTTTTATCCATATGTTGAGAAAGCACTTTCCTAAGTTTCCAATATTGAAATGAAAGAAAAAGTTCACATCCCAGTTGTTAACTCATCAATCATTATAAACGGTATTAACAAAAAGAGAGAAGAGAGGATGGGAGATAGAAAAAGAAATCAATTAATCATTTGTAACATCTACCCATCCCGGAATTAGGAAGCGCGGTATTTCTTAGCCAACTCTTGAAGAAACCAATATTGAAACAATAATAAGGAAGAGGGGCGGCGTGTAATCATTCACAAAATCAAACTTTTTTGAATTCATACGGAACAAAATTAGAAAATCATTTCGATTTTGATCTTTTTTTTTTTTTTTTTTTTTTCGTATTGAATCTATTTTTTTATTTTACAGTACAATAAAAAGTGACCCTCGAATACCTTTCATTTGAGATATTATGTGAACTACTACTGCTACTGAATTTAATGAGTCAAAATGAAAAAAAAAAGCAAATAATATTCAAACAAATAAAGGAAATGGAAATGAAATTGAGTTTAGAAAGGGTATCGCACGATCAGATCAATCAAGAAAATCAAATCTTTAGTTTCGTCCAAATAGATTCTGAGACCAGTAATTACAAATTTTCCTTTCGAAGTTATACATTTTTTCTAGATTTATTAGATAATATTAGATGATTCGAAATTGTCTTTTCATATCCTAAACCGCCGCCGCTCTCGTAATTAGTTCAAGAAACAACCTTTCAATCGAATACAACAAAACAATGCGTGTATCACAATTCTTGATTATTACAAGTCTATTTTTTCGTTGTTCTCTTTCTAGTATCAATACTATATATTACGCTTACTTCTTACTCTACGAATAACCAATTCCTCTGAAAATGAAAAAAAAAAAAAAAAAGATTCTACCAAAAACTTCTACAGTTTACACCTACAGCAAGGGATATTTTTCAATTTCGCATCTAATTGAATTATCC